AAAATAAACATAGACAAAGAGCTAGAAGGAAGAAAAATTAGAGTTTCTAACTCTTTGAAATTTTTTGGAGTTTTGGAGTCCGGTCACGGGATTTGAATATTAAGTTATTAAGTTAAGTATGAATCATAGCTCTAATACTTCGTAATCTATTTCATATATTCCGTGCTCCAGATACTAGAATAAATATCTGACGAAGTCAAAAACCATCTCTATCAAGATAAGATGACAGACCCATTTTCTGTATTATCAATAGGATCCATTATAACAAGTCGCACACTCATATTCCAGAAATACAGAAAGAAAGAAATTCCACGATCGAACTACCAAAATAGAATAGCATAAAATGGGCTAAAAAAACGAGACCAAAATGCTTCACTTTGTATTGAAAAGCTAGAATTTAGTGATTCTTGTAAATCTAATTCATTGAAATTCCATCTAGTAAAACGGAAGAATTATAAATCTCCAAAATAATAGATAGGAATACCGCAAATAGAGCCATTGCGACACCCATCAAAGGAGTAGTCCCCCACCCTGGAGCTACTTTACCATATTCCGAATTCAATGGTTTCAATAAATCCCCTACAATAGTTCGTCTTGGACCAGATCTAGAACTCCCCTCAACGCTTTGTGTAGCCATAAATCCTTTTTTGTATTAACTGAGATCTGTTGACTTTGTATACCATTCTGTTGTAAATAAATGATCTTATCATAGATCCATTGTGGTCTGGAAATTATTATTTTTTTATTATTATATAATAATGGAAACAGCAACCCTAGTCGCCATCTCTATATCTGGTTTACTTGTAAGTTTTACGGGGTATGCCTTATATACTGCTTTTGGGCAACCCTCTCAACAACTAAGAGATCCATTCGAGGAACACGGGGACTAGTTGAAGTAATGAGCCCCCCAATCTTGGGAGGCTCATTACTTCAATTAAGATAATGAAAAATCATTTCACCTTTTTAGTTGGAACTTTAGGCGGTTCTCGAAAAAAGATAGCGAAAAAAATTATTCCTAGAGTTGATACTAAGAGGAATGTATAAACTAATGCTTCCATAGATTCAATCGTGGTTTACAATTATAGCTTCCATATCTGTTTATTTAGAGCGTTCCCGGATAAAAAAAGAGCAAGAGTCAAGACAAAGAAAAGGCGGGGATTCAAATCAAGATGTCCCCAGTACCCTATGTCAAAGTCAAATTACAAAAAGAAAATAGAGACGAAAAATCAGAGATTAATGTTGTATCAAACTACTTGTCTTTTTGTAGTTGGATCTCCAAGTTTTTGGAATGCTCCAAATTCCACCTGAGCGTCTAAATCTGGATCAATACCAGCAAAAACATCTCTGAACAAGGTTCGAGAGCCATGCCAAATGTGTCCGAAGAAGAAGAGCAAGGCAAACGAAGCATGTCCAAAAGTAAACCAACCCCTTGGACTGCTACGAAAAACACCATCGGATTTCAAAGTAGCACGATCTAATTCAAAAATTTCACCCAATTGTGCGCGTCTAGCATATTTTTTCACAGTAGCAGGATCGCTATAACTGACCCCATTTAGTTCACCACCATAGAACTCAACAGTTACACCTACTTGTTCAACACTATACTTCGATTCTGCCCTTCGAAAAGGAACATCGGCTCTAACAATTCCGTCTCCATCTACTAAAACAACCGGAAATGTTTCAAAAAAAGTAGGCATACGACGTACAAAAAGCTCACGCCCTTCTTTATCTCTAAATAGAGGATGTCCTAACCACCCAATAGCTATTCCATCCCCGTTGTCCATTGAGCCTGCTCTGAACAATCCACCCTTTGCGGGATTATTTCCGATGTAATCATAAAAAGCTAATTTTTCAGGAATTTTAGACCAAGCTTCGGATAAGCTTTGATTTTCAGCCATCCCAGTATCAACTCTTCGATATATTTCTTGCTGGAAGTATCCTTGATCCCATTGATAACGAGTGGGACCAAATAATTCAATGGGGGTAGTTGCTGAACCATACCACATAGTTCCAGCAACAACAAAAGCTGCAAAAAAGACAGCAGCGATACTACTGGAAAGCACGGTTTCAATATTTCCCATACGTAATCCTTTGTATAGACGTTGGGGCGGGCGGACACTAAGATGGAATAGGCCCGCTAATATGCCCAATGTTCCTGCTGCAATATGATGAGAGGCTATTCCTCCCGGAACAAAAGGATCAAAACCTTCCACACCCCATGCTGGATTTACAGATTGTACTTTTCCGGTTAGCCCATAAGGATCAGACACCCATATTCCAGGACCATACAATCCTGTTACATGAAAAGCACCAAACCCAAAACAAGCCACTCCTGAGAGAAATAAATGAATTCCAAAGATCTTGGGCAAATCTAAAGAAGGTTTTCCTGTACGTTCATCACAAAATATTTCTAGATCCCAATACACCCAATGCCAGATAGCTGCCAAGAAGCACAAGCCAGAAAACACAATATGCGCTCCAGCCACACCTTCATAACTCCAAATACCCGGATTCGTTATAGTTCCTCCTGTAATACTCCAACCACCCCATGAATTGGTTATTCCTAAACGAGTCATGAAGGGTATAACGAACATACCTTGTCTCCACATTGGATCGAGAACAGGGTCAGAAGGATCAAAAACTGCTAATTCATAGAGAGCCATCGAGCCGGCCCAACCAGCAACCAAAGCTGTATGCATTATATGGACAGCCAGCAAACGACCGGGATCATTCAATACGACGGTATGAACACGATACCAAGGCAAACCCATGGAATACCCCCTTAATCAACGAAAGATAGACACTATGTAACTTTATTGCACTGGAAAAAACTATGTTCTGGACCTCCCTTTTTTCAGTGGATTATCTCGGAGAAAGGATTCCATTTTTTTTTAGTATTTTAGTCAGAATGTCACAATTCTGTTTGTAGGAACAAAGAGAAGCAGATCTATTCTATACCAGATAAGTACCAATACGCAATGGGAGGTTGACTCCATTTTAGATGAGCGAATGCATACGGATTTGTTCATCATTCAAAGAGCCTATTCGTAAGAATTTTACTTTATTCATTTTGTCTTCTTTTTTTTTTATGTTATGAACTTATCGAATCCGCGCAAATAACAAATAAAATAAAACAAAAAAATAAAGAAAATAGAAAAAAGAATAAAATAAAAGCCAATATCCAATATAATATTATTAAAACAATAAATTCATATAATATTATAAAGACAATAAATTCATTGTTACGCTTTCACATCAAAGTGAAATAGAGTACTTCATTTTTTTTTATTTCATTTAATGCCTATTGGTGTTCCAAAAGTCCCTTTTCGAAATCCCGGAGAGGATAGTTCAAATTGGATTGACGTATAGTGCGACTTGTCAGAGACATTGGGTCATTATGGGATTTCCCCGTTCTCTACCCCGATCGAGATATCCTCTATTTCACCAAAGAAGGATTGATTAAATCATCCAAAAATTAGAGCGTGAAGTGGCAATAAAGTTCAATTAGATCTATGCTTTGGAGGTATTCAGATTAATATTATCAATTAGAATAATTTATGGTTAGCTTGTTTGGAACAATAAAATGAAGTATCCAGGCTCCGCTTAGAAAAACCCCATTAGTACTATATCCATGATTACTATTTGTATCATATTCTATTTATATATTTTATAAATTAGAAATTAGAAATCGGAGTAATTTCAAACTACAAATCATAATCAATCGAATAATTTGATAAATACGTCAAATATTTTGTGGAAGACGTGAAATGAATTGAAAAAAAGGAAGTTGTAGCAAAAAGAAATGGTATTGGGGGCATTTGCCCTATATGTGCAAATCCAAATCGGGCAGATCTTTACTCGGAGTAGAGCACAAACCTAAAAGAATTAAAGAAGCCCACTCAGGAACAAGAGAATGTTATCGTGATTTGAATTGGATCCCGATGAAAGAATACATCAATGAGAAGTTAGTTTGATAAGTTTAATGAATTTTTTTTTATTATTTTATTTATATTCTTTATAGGTAAATAGGTAAACGGGTAAAAAAACCATTTTTCTTGAAACTTTCTTGAAAAATGGAGGAAAAACCCCTTCGTTATTCGTTAAATGGGATCTACATATTGATTCTTTTTTTCGCAATTTTTGATGAACCGTATGCATTAAAAGGTGCATGTACGGTTCCTAAGGGATAGAATTTGATCCTAATCAACCGACTTTATCGAGAAAGATTACTTTTTTTAGGTCAAGATATTGATAGTGAGATCTCGAATCAACTTATCGGTCTTATGGTATATCTCAGTACAGAAAGTGAGATCAAAGATTTGTATTTGTTTATCAACTCTCCTGGCGGATGGGTAATACCCGGAATAGCTATTTATGATACTATGCAATTTGTGCGACCAGATGTACAAACAGTATGCATGGGATTAGCCGCTTCAATGGGATCTTTTATTCTGGTCGGAGGAAAAATTACCAAACGTCTAGCATTCCCTCACGCTTGGCGCCAATGAGTTTTTATTTTTTATTTTATTTCAAAGAAAAAAAGAAAGCTATGCCTTCGCCATATGAAATATGAATATTAAGTAATAATAGCATGGCATTTCGAATTCAATATAAGAAATTTTTTTTATTTCGTTTTAACATTAGATTATGTATTGAAAGAGTAGTATGAGATATTAAGGGCAGTTCCGATTTTATCTTATTTATCGGGAGCCTATTTCAGTGTCACAAACTTTTTTTTTTTGTTTTCACACCAGAAGGTTCTTAAATGCTATTTATATTATTATAAATTATGAAAGAGGACAAAAAAAAGATTATATTCTTTTTTTCATTTTTTTTTTTCAAATAAAAAAAAAGAAACTTTGGGATTGCTAAATCACCGATGAAATAAAGCAACGGAGCCACCATAGTATTTTGTTTTTATTAATTCCTCCCAAGGAAAGGGTGGTCATTGTATCATTTACCGACCGAGGCTTTGTAGACTCTCTATTTTTCTTCGGTAAAAGTGAATTCTCTTGTAGAGCCGTATGCAATGCGCAAGCAATGCCTGTACGGTTGTTCAATTCTATTATTATCTTATATCATCAGGGTAATGATCCATCAACCTATAGCTGCTTTTTATGAAGCACAAATAGGAGAATTTGTCCTGGAAGCGGAAGAACTACTGAAACTGCGCGAAATCCTCACAAGGGTTTATGCACAAAGAACAGGCAAACCCTTATGGGTTGTATCTGAAGACATGGAAAGGGATGTTTTTATGTCAGCAGCAGAAGCCCAAGTTCATGGAATTGTTGATCTTGTAGCAGTTGCATAAAAAATAGCAGGAATTTCACACAAATCACGATTTGAGATTTTAGTTTCTTACCATTTTAGTTTCTTACCGAGGTTTCATATTCTATATTCTATTAATTTGAATTTTATTAATTTTAATAAAATATTAAAATAGAATAGGAATATAGAAAAAATTCATAATCATCCGGTTAGGATCGATCTAAACCAGCCCATTATGCATACGATTCAACATGCCAACTATTAAACAACTTATTAGAAACACAAGACAGCCAATCAGAAATGTCACCAAATCCCCCGCTCTCGGGGGATGCCCTCAGCGCCGAGGGACATGTACTAGGGTGTATGTGCGACTCGTTAAGATTTCAGATTGTGGGTTGGGACAAAAGAAAAAATTTTTCCACTATCCGTGATCAGTACCGATGAATAGGATAGAATGGAAGACTCTCCTTCACTCTCTTAAACGAAAAAAAAAGATTTAGAATATGCTTCTATTGTGTATCAAATTTATGGTTTCTATTGGTGCAAATTCAATTACCTCAATTTTCAATTAAAAATGCGAAAGAATTCCCTATTGGTAGCAAATGATTATCTGTTAAGCAGGGCAAATCTTATTAAAATTAAAAAACCGAAAATGGATGCCTCTACTCTTGCAAGAACGGACTAACAAGGTCAGCTAATCAGCTAATCCACATAATTAAATACCGTTACTGTAAAAGCGGATCTCGTTGTGAAAGACCTACTACTGGGGAATTCATGGGTAGAGCCCAAAAGTGTAAACTGTACAAGTTAACAATAGCATTGATTCGATCAAGTAAGGGGCTCCGGTGTATAGAGAGGACCTCGCCGTTTAAGAAATAACCATAGAAACGATGGAACCCACTATTTATTTATCCATTTCTATTTACTACTTATTTTTATTTACTATATTTTTGTTTGATACCCAGTACCAATAAAATTTCTTATTTCAAGGCGAAATGCTTATAAAAAAAAGAAAAAATAGTGGTTGGGAAGGTTAGAGTAGCAAAAGCCGTTGGAATTATTATTTTATACATTGGAATAATCCGTTTTGTTAGTCTAGAAAAGGGAAAAAGAATAACTGAAAGAAAGGAAATCAATTAGTTATTTACCAAAGTTTCGTTTATTCAATGACCAGAATTAGACGAGGATATGTAGCTCGGAGACGTAGAACAAAAATTCGTTTATTCACATCAAGCTTTCGTGGGGCTCATTCAAGACTTACTCGAACTATTATTCAACAAAAAATAAAAGCTTTGTTTTCGGCCTATCGGGATAGAAATAGGCACAAAAGAAATTTTCGGTGTTTATGGGTGACTCGTATAAATGCAGCAATTCGCGAGAATGAGGTATCCTGTAGTTATAGTAGATTAATAAACAATCTGTACAAGAGACAGTTGCTTCTTAATCGTAAAATACTTGCACAACTAGCTATATTAAATAGGAATTGCCTTTATCTGATTTCCAATGACATGATAAAATAAGGAGATTGGAAAGAATCCTTCGGAATGTTTGACTTTGACATGGAATTGCTTGGAAAATGAATTCCGGGAAGGTAGAATAGAAATAAGTATAATAAAATATGATCATAATACATAATATGATCAAGTAGTCAAACTGAACAAAAACATTAAATAAAAAAATATTTATCAATAATTCAATAAAAAAATATTTATTTTTTTACTTTATCCCCAATTCTTTTTTTTTACGACACGACAATTAAATCCGGATTCCTGGATTTTTATCGAACAAAAAATCAACCGACGTTTGAGTTCGGATTGAAATTTTGATTCAATTGAAGAGTAAGCCTATTTTTTTCTGGTTCTAAGACCCGTAGTTCTAGCGACCAACTCGTTTTTTTCAAATTGTCTTTCATTATTAAGAAAGGGTAATGAAGATAAAATACGAGCTTGTTTTATAGCAATAGTAATTAATCGTTGTTGTTTTAAAGTCAATCTATTCACCCGTCTAGATAATATTTTTCCTTGTTCACTAATAAATCGACTAATTAAACTCATGTTTCTATAATCAATTCGATCCCCCGATCCAATCGGGGGCAGACGCCTACGAAGAGATCGCTTGGGCTTAAGAAAAAGTCGCTTGGATTTATCCATGGCTTGTTTATTTTATTCCTTTTTTTCGCGAATCCTATTTCCTTTGATCGGATCAAAAATGCTAATGATTTCGAATTAAGAAATAGGATTTTGCTTATTTCTATTTAAATATATATATTAACATATGATATGCTAATATATGATATGTCAATATGTCATTTTTCATCTTCCTTGTAAAAGTCACACGCAGTTGATCGATTCCATCTATTTCTTTATCTCCCCGTGAATTGTATGTTTGTAACAATAGGGACAGAATTTTCTCAACTCCAATCGACTAGGCTTATTGTGTCGATTCTTTTGAGTAATATATCTAGAAATGCCTATTGATTTCTTATTAACACTCTTTCGAACACAACTAGTACATTCTAAAATAACCCTTATTCGGACGTCTTTACCATTGGCCATGAACCTCCTTTTGGTTTTTATTCACTCAACTCTTCTATTTTCCTATCCGAAACGAAGAAGAAAAGAAGGAAAAAATACAAGTTACTAACTTGAAATCAAATTATGAAAGATTTTGTTGCAACCAATATAGTAAAAGTAAAAATAAGTAATACAATGATTAAAAATTCTATTTACATTAGAAAGAATAGAAGTACAGTCTTTTTATTTTATTTCAACTTCTTGTATGATACTGTTGCCCTAACCGCATTTCCACTTCTGTTCTCTTAATTTAATTAAAGATTTAATTAAAGTAAATTTACTTTTTAATTTACGTGAAGCTTGAACCCAGTTCCGTGTTTGGCTGAGGTTGAATCCACTTTTATTCTTTCTCTTTTCTAACTTATTCGAATTAGAAAAAAGGGGGTAGTAGCCAGAGATATTTAATTGTGTCTCTAATTTTCTTCACCCCCCCCCCCCGTGTTAATAACTAGAATGAAAAAAAAGGGAATGTCAAAGCATCCGGAAAAAAACGATTGATCTCTATCAATAGACCTGCTAAAGACCCGAACCATAGAGTACTTATTACTGGTGCTACGGATAGATATGTTTTTAGATCTCGCATAAAAAATTCTCCTTCTGTATTCTTTATTGTAATACATAACGGCAATACATATATGATCAGATGTATATATATAGTTAAATTAAAGGACACTCGCATTTGTTTTGTACGCGGAATTCTTAATTCAAATTGAGAAATGTACAATAATTTGATAGATAAGATTTTCCTCTTCTTTCAAAATACGTCTCTTTCCGTCCGGGCATTCACGAAATTTACGGCGGATTTCGTATTTTTTTTCATATGTATATAAGTTTATTATTATATGTATTATATGTTATATGATATGAGACAAAAAAAAAGAAGAAATGAAAAGATAAGTTATGTATCTCAATGGAGAAAATATGGAGAAAGTGAAATGAAATAAATATGTGGAAAACAAGACAGGGATTCTCTACAATGACATTGTAGACCAATTGAAAGGGATGTAGCGCAGCTTGGTAGCGCGTTTGTTTTGGGTACAAAATGTCACGGGTTCAAATCCTGTCATCCCTACTTATTACTTCGCCTCTGAGCAATACAATAACAAGGGATCAATTGAGATCAATTAAAATTGGACATACCTAATCATAAATTAATATGATATGCTTTATATCATATTATTATTTATATATATATTTATATATATTTCTATATAATAATATAGAATATAGTTTCTATATGAGATAGTATAGGCATTCAAGATGTAGTGGAGTAAAAAAAAAAAAAAGAATCTTTTTACTTACAGCTTTCTTTTTTGTAATAAATTTTTAATAAAAAAGTAATAAAAAAGCGCTCTTAGTTCAGTTTGGTAGAACATGGGTCTCCAAAACCCAATGTCGTAGGTTCAAATCCTACAGAGCGTGAGCCCATTCTTGTTTTGTTAAGTCAAAAATTTTAGGGAAAAGCTTGAACAGCAATCTTAATTTGACCTCCTGTGGATTAAAAAACGGAGGAGGTCAAAAAAAAGGGTATTAATTAATCACAGATCCAACTGGTCACCACGTCTATATTGTAAATAAGCAGTTACGAATAATCCAGCCAAAGTAATAGGAATTAGACCTAAGACGATTCCAAATAGAAAAACTTCAATCATTTCAATTTGTTTGAAAAGAGAAAAAAGGAGGTAATATCTATCTTTAAATATTAATCCATATTGCCCATAAATCTCAATAACCAAGAATTGGAAATTGACACGGTAAGGAACTAGAAAATGGAATACTGCAAAAAAAAAAATTCTATTTTTTTTTTTATGAATTGCTCATTGAATTAATTTCAAATAAGTCGTATCTTGTTCAGACTAATAAATATAACTAAAGTTATAGTTAAAGCTACTAATAGAAAACCAAAATAACTAGTTAGAGTGGGCATGAAGGAGCTAAATAAACTATTTTTTTTATCCATATATTTGTAAAATACTTTCCTAAATTCAATTTTTGAAAGATACGAAGATAAGCAAAAATACCAATCGAAAGCTTTTTATTTATTAATCATTTATCAATTATTATCATTATAGATTATAGACAGCACTCAAAAAAAAAAAAGAGCAATATTAAAGTAGAAAAAGAAATCAACTGATCATCTAAAAATCTACCTATCCTAT